CAATGCAGAGGAAATGAATACATTTCTATACTATTTAGTAAGTGAAATATATAAAACATAATCCGGATTATGTCAATCACTTATTCTACTGGATCTTACGGAGCCTGTTCATATCATACACGACATGATCGGGTCTGATCATAGAAAAGATTCTCTTCAAACGAACCGGCCTATCTTCTGTATGGGGCTTACGCGGTGGTTGGAACAAAGACACATTTTTTTGTTGTGAATTCAAATGCGGCAGATAGATAAGGACATATATCTGCAAGGCCCGATCAATAGTTCAAGTCACACACTCCCATAATCCATTTTATCTTCGGAAAATTCACTTCAACTATGAGTGTCAAAAAAATAATACATTTTTGTAGAGTTGAAGAGAAATATCCCAATACATGTCTTATTTTTTTTTTTCAATAATCCATATTTGTAGCAATGAAATACTAGTGTTCCTACCCCAAGTGATAGATGATTGATTACAAGATGGTATATATTCTTTATAAAGGACCAGAAATACCTTGCTTACGTATCATTGGGAAGTGCATTAACATAAATACGGCGGTAAGAAGAGGTAATACAAAAGTGTGTAAACTATAAAAACGAGTCAAAGTGGATTGTCCTACACTAGCACTTCCGCGTAATAACTCTACCAGAGGCGAGCCTATTACAGGAATAGCGTCTGGTACGCCTGTTACAATTTTTACTGCCCAATAACCAATTTGGTCCCGAGGTAAGGAATAACCAGTTACACCAAAAGATGCGGTCAATACACCCAAAACCACACCTGTAACCCAAGTCAATTCACGAGGTTTTTTAAAGCCGCCGGTGAGATACACGCGAAATACGTGCAGGATCATCATTAGGACCATCATACTTGCCGACCATCGATGAACTGATCGGATTAACCAACCAAAATTAGCTTCAGTCATTATATATTGAACAGAAGCAAAGGCCTCCGTAACGGTCGGACGATAATAAAAAGTCATAGCAAACCCGGTAGCTACTTGTACTAAAAAACAAGTAAGCGTAATTCCCCCTAGACAATAAAATATGTTGACGTGAGGAGGAACATATTTACTAGTTATATCATCGGCAATTGCCTGAATCTCAAGACGTTCTTCGAACCAATCATAGATTTTATTGAGATAGGTAAATCAAGGGGACCCCCCCGGAGAACCGTATATGAAAATTTCATCTCGTACGGCTCAAACAGAAACACCCAAATACTAGTTCTAACGGATGTGTGTAATATAAAGTTTGAAATTTATTAATTCTATGATTTATGATTCAATTTTTTTTTGAAGATACTAAAGAATAAAAATCCGAAAGCTCTTCTTTGTGGTTATAATGCCAAAAAATCAAGTCGGCTCATTCGTCTATATATTGATCGTTATAGGCCTCTTGAATCTTCTATTTACCTATTTTCTTTGGTGTTATTTATGTGTAATGCGGCTTTACTGCTGTTTTCTTTATTATTGATAGGAATTCTCTTGTTAAGACCCTATGAATTGATTAAAACCTCAGATTCATACTAAAACCACGATGATTCAATAAAACCCTTTCAAACTAAGTCTAAGTCCCAAAATTCCCTGAGTAAGAACCATTGGATCATCACTTATTCAATGAATAGATATAATGACTAAAAATCCAAACCAAAGAAACCTTTGTTTTGTCCTTTGATCAAAATAAGCATAAACGAAAGTTTGAAAGAATAAAAATATTTCTATTTATAACTTCTAACTCTTTGAAAAAAAATTTTGAAGTCCGGACACGAGGTCTGACTATTAAGTATGAATCATAGTTCTAATAGTAATCTATTTCATATATTCCGTGCTCCAGATACTAGAATGAATATCCGACGAAGTAAAACCATCTCTATCAAGATGACAGACCCATTCTCTGTACTATCCATAGGATCATTTATACCAAGTCACACACTCATATTCCGGAAATACAGAAACAAAGAAATTCCACGGTCAAACTACCAAAATAGAATGGGATAAAAATCAGAAACCTAAACGCTTCACTTTGTATTGAAAAAGCCAGTTAATGGTTCTTGTGAATCTAATTCATTGAAATTCCATCCAGTAAAATGGAAGAATTATAAATCTCCAAAATAATAGATAGGAATATCGCGAATAGAGCCATTGCGAGACCCATCAAAGGAGTAGTTCCCCACCCAGGAGCTACTTTACCATATTCTGAATTCAATGGTTTCAATAAACTCCCCGCATTAGTTCGTTTTGGGCGGCCAGATCTAGAACTACCCTCAACGGTTTGTGTAGCCATAATATTTTATATTCAGTAAGATCTGTTGACTTTGTATACCATTCCGTTGTAAATAAATGATCTTATCATAGATCCATTGTGGTCTTAAAACTTTATAATGTCTTAAAACTATATAATCATGGAAACAGCAACCCTAGTTGCCATCTTTTTATCTGGTTTACTTGTAAGTTTTACTGGGTACGCCTTATATACTGCTTTTGGGCAACCCTCTCAACAACTAAGAGATCCATTCGAGGAACACGGGGACTAGTTGAAGTACGGATCCTCCAAATATTGGGAGGATCCGTACTTCAATTGAGATAATGACAAATCATTTCACCTTTTTAGTTGGAACTTTAGGCGGGTCTCGAAAAAAGATAGCGAAAAAAATTATTCCTAGAGTTGAGACTAAAAGGAATGTATAAACCAATGCTTCCATAGATTCGATCGTGGTTTACAATTATAGCTTCCATACCTGTTTATTTGGGATCGTCTCCCGGATAAATAAAGAACAAGAGTCAAAGAAAAGGCAGTGATTCAAATCAAGATTTATCTGGTACCCCATCTCAAAATCACAAAAAGAAAATAAAAATGAAAAGTAACAAGTAACAAAGCATATTGTATCAGACTACTTGTCTTCTTGTAGTTGGATCTCCAAGTTTTTGGAATGCTCCAAATTCCACTTGAGCATCTAAATCTGGATCAATACCAGCAAAAACATCTCGAAACAAGGTTCTAGCACCATGCCAAATGTGTCCGAAGAAGAAGAGCAAAGCAAACGAAGCATGTCCAAAAGTAAACCAACCCCGTGGACTGCTACGAAAAACACCATCGGATTTCAAAGTAGCACGATCTAATTCAAAAATCTCACCCAATTGAGCACGTCTAGCATATTTTTTCACAGTAGCGGGATCGCTATAACTGACTCCGTTGAGTTCGCCGCCATAGAACTCGACAGTTACACCTACTTGTTCGACACTATATTTAGATTCCGCCCTTCTAAAAGGAACATCGGCTCTAACAATTCCGTCTCCGTCTACCAAAACAACCGGAAATGTTTCAAAAAAAGTAGGCATACGACGTACAAAAAGTTCGCGCCCCTCTTTATCTCTAAAGATAGGATGTCCTAACCACCCAACAGCTATTCCATCCCCGTTGTCCATTGAGCCCGCTCTGAATAACCCCCCCTTTGCCGGATTATTGCCGATGTAATCATAAAAAGCTAGTTTTTCGGGAATTTTAGACCAAGCTTCAGATAAACTTTGATTTTCAGCCAACCCAGCACCAATTCTTCGATATATTTCTTGTTGGAAGTATCCTTGATCCCATTGATAACGAGTGGGACCAAATAATTCAATCGGGGTAGTTGCTGAACCATACCACATAGTTCCAGCAACTACAAAAGCGGCAAAAAAGACAGCAGCAATACTACTGGAAAGGACGGTTTCAATATTTCCCATACGTAATCCTTTGTATAGGCGTTGAGGTGGACGTACACTAAGATGGAATAGACCCGCCAATATGCCCAAGGTCCCTGCTGCAATATGATGAGAGGCTATTCCTCCCGGAACAAAAGGATCAAAACCCTCCACACCCCACGCTGGATTTACGGATTGTACCCTTCCAGTTAGTCCATAAGGATCGGACACCCATATTCCAGGACCATACAATCCTGTTACATGAAATGCACCAAAACCAAAGCAAGCCACCCCTGATAGAAATAAATGAATTCCAAAGATCTTAGGCAAATCCAAAGAGGGTTTTCCTGTACGTTCATCAGTAAATATTTCTAGATCCCAATACACCCAATGCCAGATAGCTGCCAAAAAGCACAAGCCCGAAAACACAATATGTGCCCCGGCCACACCTTCGTAACTCCAAATACCCGGATTCGTTACAGTACCCCCTGTGATACTCCAACCGCCCCATGAATTGGTTATTCCTAAACGAGTCATGAAGGGTATAACGAACATACCCTGTCTCCACATTGGATCAAGAACAGGATCAGAAGGATCAAAAACTGCTAATTCGTATAGAGCCATCGAACCGGCCCAACCAGCAACCAGAGCTGTATGCATTATATGGACAGAAATCAAACGACCGGGATCATTCAATACGACGGTATGAACACGATACCAAGGCAAACCCATGGAAATACCCCTTTATCAATGAAAAATAGACACAATGTAACTTTATTGCATTGGAAAAAACTATGCTGTGGACCCTCTTTTTAGTGGATTATCTTGGGGAAAGAATTAATATTTGTTTGATTTGTTTGATTCTTTTCAATTACTTTTAGTAATAATGAAACTATTTTGTTCGTAGGAACAAAAAGAAGCAGATCTATTCTACACCCGATAAGTACCAATACGCAATGGTAGGGGAGTTGATACCATTTTATATGAGTGAATGCATATATATATTTGTTCATCATTCAAAGGACTTATTTGTAATAATTTTCCTTTATTCATTTTGTTTTGTCTTCTTTATCTTTTTTTATAAACTTAGTCAATCTATGGATAAAATATGATAAAGGCCAATATTAGTAGGACACTAAATCCATTGTTACGCTTTCACATCAAAGTGAGATATAGTACTTAATTTTTCTTTTATTTAATGCCTATTGGTGTTCCAAGAGTACCTTTTCGAAGTCCTGGAGAGGAAGATGCATTGTGGATTGACGTATAGTGCGACTTGTCAGATATATTGGGTCATATGGTATTTCCCCATTCTCTTCCCCGATCGAGATATCCTCCCCTTCGCCCAAGAAAGATTGATTGAATTATCAAAAATTTGGAGCGTGAAGTTCAATTAGATCTATTTTTTCGGGAGGGTATACAGATTAATATTATCAATTAGAATAATTTATGGTTATCTTGGTTAGGCCAATAAAATGAAGTATCCAGGCTCCGTTTAGAAAAAAACCGGTAAAAAATCTATTTATGATTACTATTTCTATCATATTCTATTTCTTTATATATTTATAATAGAAGTGATCTCAAACTGTTAATCAATCGAGTAATATGATGAATGCATTGAATATCTGTTGTAAGACATGAAATAAATTGTAAAAAGGAAGTCGTAGCAAAAGGACGTGGTATTGGGGCATTTGTCATATATGTGCAAATCCAAATCGGGCGGATCTTTACTCGGAGTAGAGCATAAACCTAAAAAAATTGAAGAAGCCCATTCAGGAACAAGAAAATTACATCGCGATTGAGATTGTATCTCGATGAAACAATACATCAATGAAAAGTTAGTTAGATAAATTTAGTAATTTTTTTTATAGATAAACAAAACAGGACAAAACCCATCTTTTTTGAAAAATGAAAGAAAAGCCCCTTTTTATAAGTTAAAAGCCTGGTATGAAAAAAAAAAAAAAAAAAAAGAAATAAAAGAAAGCGCTAGAATCTACATCTACACATTGATTCTTTTTTTTTTTTTTCGTTATTTTTGTTGAACCGTATGCATCAAAAGGTGCATGTACGGTTTCTAAGGGATACAACTTTATCCCAATCAACCGACTTTATCGAGAAAGATTACTTTTTTTAGGCCAAGGGGTTGATAGCGAGATCTCGAATCAACTTATTGGTCTTATGGTATATCTCAGTATAGAGGATGATACCAAAGATCTATATTTGTTTATAAATTCTCCTGGCGGATGGGTAATACCCGGAGTAGCTATTTATGATACTATGCAATTTGTGCGACCAGATATACAGACAATATGCATGGGATTAGCCGCTTCAATGGGATCTTTTATTCTGGTCGGAGGAGAAATTACCAAACGTCTAGCATTCCCTCACGCTTGGCGCCAATGAGTTTTTTATTTGATTTGAGAGAAAAAAGAAGACTATGCCTTCGCGCTATATGAAATATTAATATTAAGTAATAATAGCATGGCACTTCGAATTCGATATGATAAATTTTTTTAACCCTTAAATTATGTATCGAAAGAGTAGTATGAGATAAAAGGTATTTCCGATTTTATCTAATCTATCGGGAGGCCTATTTCAGCGTCACAAACTTTTTTGTTTTCACGCCGGGAGGCTCTTAACAATATTTAGGTTATGAAAGAATATGAAAATAAAAAAAATCTTGTTTTTTTATTTGAAAAAAAAAAAAAAAGAAACTTTGGGATTGCTAAATAACAGACGAAATAAATATATAAAGCAACGGAGCCATCATAGTATTTTTGAACTACTCCAAAAACAAAAAGAAGGGTGGTTATTGGATCATTTACCAACCCGAGTCTGATAGACCCTATATTTAATTTATTTGATATTTAAGTAAGGTAAAAACGAATTCCATTATAGAGCCGTATGCAATGCGTAAAAGATGCCTGTACGGTTGTTCAATTATATATTTTATTATTCTTTATCTCTTCACCTTATCATCATGCGAGATAGAATAAACATTTATTATGTTATATCATCAGGGTAATGATCCATCAACCTGCTAGTTCTTTTTATGAGGCACAGACGGGAGAATTTATCTTGGAAGCGGAAGAACTTTTGAAGATGCGCGAAACCATCACAAGGGTTTATGTACAAAGGACAGGCAAACCCTTATGGGTTGTATCCGAAGATATGGAAAGAGATGTTTTTATGTCAGCAACAGAAGCCCAAGCTCATGGAATTGTTGATCTTGTAGCGACTGAATAAAAAAGAAAAAATAACAAAAATTTAAGACGAATTGGTGATTTGAGATTTTATCTTCTTACCGGATTTAATATTCTATTCATTAATCTATTAATATAGAAATAAAATAATTCATAATCATCCGGTTAAGATCGATCTAAACCAGCCCATTATGTATATGATTCAATATGCCAACTATTAAACAACTTATTAGAAACACAAGACAGCCAATCAGAAATGTCACGAAATCCCCCGCTCTTGGGGGATGTCCTCAGCGACGAGGAACATGTACTAGGGTGTATGTGCGACTCGTTCAGATCATGGGCTAGGACAAAAGAAAGAAAACAATTGATCCAGTATCAACGATCAGTACCAGTGAATAGACTAGAATGGAAGAACTCCATTCAATATCTAAAAATCAAAAAGATCTATCCTTCTATTGTGGTATCAAATGTATGGTTTCCGTTGGTGCAAATCCAATCAACTCCGTTTTAAATTTAAGATGAGAAAGAATTCTCCATTGATAGCAAATGATATCCATTAAGCAGGGGAAATACTATTTTAAAAAGCAGAAAAATTATGCCTTACTCTTGCAAGAACGGACTAACAGGGTCAGCTACTCAGCTAATCTTCATAATTAAATACCGTTACTGTATAAGTAGATCTCATTGTGAAAGACCTCGTACTGGATAATTATGGGTAGAGCCAAAGAGTGTGAACTGTACAAGTTAACAATAACATTGATTAAATGAAAGAAGGGCTCCGGTGTATAGAGAGGACCTCACCGTTTAAGAAGTAACCATAGAAACGATGGAACCCACTATATCCATTTATATTTACTACTTTTATGTGTTTTTGATACCTAATATCAATACAATTTTTTCTAGGCATTTCACCTAGAAAAAAAAAAAATCGTGGTCGGGAAGGTTATAGTAGCAAAAGCCATTGGAATTTAAATTTTATACATTGGAAGAATCCGTTTTGTTATTAATAGACTAGGGGAAGGGAATAACTGAAAGAAAGGAAATCGATTAGTTATTCATCAAAGTTTCATTTATTCAATGACCAGAATTAAACGAGGGTATATAGCTCGAAGACGTAGAACAAAAATTCGTTTATTTGCATCAACCTTTCGAGGGGCTAATTCAAGACTTACTCGTACTATTACTCAACAGAAAATAAGAGCTTTGGTTTCGGCTCATCGGGATAGAGGTAGACAAAAGAGAGATTTTCGTCGGTTGTGGATCACTCGGATAAATGCAGTAATTCGCGAGAATATAGTATACTTAAGTTATAGTAAATTTATACACAATCTGTACAAGAGACAGTTACTTCTTAATCGTAAAATACTTGCACAAATAGCTATATTAAATAAGAGTTGTCTTTATATGATTTCCAATGAGATCATAAAATAAAGAGATTGGAAGGAATCCGTTGGAATAGATTAAATGGAGTTCCTTGGAGAATGAACTCTGGGAAGGTAGAGTAGAAATTAGTATGATAAAATATGATAAAGTCATCAAAATGAAGAAAGACGTTAAATAAAAAATATTTATTCCTCTTCTCCCATTTTTTTTCTTACGACAGGACATTTCGATTTTACGATTTTTCGAACAAAAAAAAAAAACGTCAATCCGCATTTGAGTTTGGATTGGAATTTCATTTTGATTCAATTCAATTGAAGAGTCAACCTATTTTTTTTCTGGTTCTAAGACCAGCAGCTCTAGCGGTTGACTCGCTTCTTTCAAATTGTTTCTCATTATTAAGAAAAGGTAACGGAGATAAAATACGAGCTTGTTTTATAGCAATAGTAATTAATCGTTGTTGTTTTAAGGTCAATCTATTCACCCGTCTAGATAATATTTTTCCTTGTTCGCTAATAAATCGACTAATTAAACTCATGTTTCTATAATCAATTCGATCCCCCGATTGGATCGGAGGCAAACGCCTACGAAAAGATCGCTTAGATTTAAGAAAGATTCGCTTGGATTTATCCATGGTTTGTTTATTCCTTATCCTGAAAATCCCAATCCTATTTCTTAATTCTACATCATCTTTGATCCGATCGAAATAGGATTTGGTTTGTTTATATTTATTTGTTTATATTTAAATAAATTAAAATATTTGTTTATATTTAAATAAATTAAAAAAGAAATTATATATATATATTGTTTATATTGTTATATATAATATGTAATTTTGCATCTTCCTTGGAAAACTGACACACGAGCGATCGGTTCGATCTATTTCTTTATCTCCCCATGAATCGTATGTTTGTAACAACAGGGACAGAATTTTCTCAATTCCAATCGACTAGGCGTATTGTGTCGATTCTTTTGAGTAATATATCTGGAAATGCCCATTGATTCCTTATTAACACGATTTCGAACACAACTGGTACATTCCAAAATAACCGTTACTCGGACATCTTTACCCTTAGCCATGAACCTCCTTTGGTTTTTGATTCACTCAATTCTTTAATTTTCCGACCCGAAGCAAGGAAGAAGAAAGGACACAAAAATAGAAGCAGGTAACTCGAAATCAAATTATGAAAGAAATATTTTGTTGCAATCAATATATCAATATAGTAATAAATAATAAGTAATATAATGATTTCTAACTATATTTCTAATTTTGAATTGCCGTACAGTATTTCATTTTCAGTTAAGTATCTTGTATGATATTGTTGCCCCAACCACCGCATTTCCATTCTATTATTAATTTAATTTGAGCCTGAGCCCGAGTTCATAGTTTCACTGAGGGTGAAACCGCTTTTTCTTTGTTTTTTTTTTTTTTTAGAAAAGTAAAAAAAAACAAAGAAAAAAAGAAGGGAGGGGTAGGGATTAGTTACAGATATTTGATTGTATCTCTAATCTTCTTCCCCCTTCCCATATCAATAGCTAGAATGAAAAAAAGGGGAATATCAACGCATCCGGAAAAAAACGATTGATCTCTATCAATAAACCTGCTAAAGACCCGAACCATAGAGTACTTACTACCGGTGCCACGGAGAGATATGTTTTTAGATCTCGCATTTTAAAAACTCCTCTTTCTGTATTCGTTATTGTAATTTTATTGTAATTTGTAATATATAATGGTAATACATATATGACCGGATGTGTATATGTAGTTAATGACTTACCACTTGTACGCGGAGTTCCTAATTCAAATTGAAATGTACAAAATAGATATTTATTAAAAGAAAAAAATACGTCCATTTCCGCCTTAAATTCCTAAAAAATATTAATTTTTTGTGGTAGATTTCATATTTATTTCATACTTTATATAAGTCTTTTACCATATTATATGTTTGTTATATGATATACGAGACCAAAAGGAAGAAGGAAGAAATGATAAGATAGTTTGCGTATATCAATGTAGGAAATAAAGATGTGGAAAACAAGACAGGGATTCTCTACAATGACACTGTAGACCAATTGAAAGGGATGTAGCGCAGTTTGGTAGCGCGTTTGTTTTGGGTACAAAATGTCACGGGTTCAAATCCTGTCATCCCTACCTATTACTTATCTTCTGAGCAGTAACGAGGGATCAATTGAGATCAATTAATAAAATTGTACATACATAATTAAATAAATATTTCATTTTTATTTTTTATAGTATATATATATGCAAGATAAATTGGGGTTACAAAATATTTATTGTGATAATAAAGCGCTCTTAGTTCAGTTCGGTAGAACGTGGGTCTCCAAAACCCGATGTCGTAGGTTCAAATCCTACAGGGCGTGATTCTGTGTTCTTGTTAATCGCGGGAGGTCAAAATTAGGTTGCTGCTCAATTATTTTAGTGTAATTTTGACCTCCCGCGGATTAAAGGAAGTAGGAGGTCAATAAAAAACGAGATGTTAATTAATCAAAGATCCAACTGATCACCACGTCTGTATTGTAAATAGGCAGTTACGAATAATCCAGCCAAAGTAATAGGAATTAGACCTAAGACGATTCCAAATAGAAAAACTTCAATCATTTCAATTTGTTTGAAAGGGGGAAGGGAGAGGTAATATTTATCCTTAAATATTAATCTGTATTGACTATACATCTCAATGACCAAGAATTGGTAAGGGACTGGAGAATATATGAACTACCATAGAAAGATTTTTTTATAAATTGTTCATTAAATTAATTTCAAATAAGTCGTATCTTGCTCAGACCGATAAATAGAGCTGAGGTTATAGTCAAAGATGCTAGTAGAAAACCGAAATAACTAGTTATAGTAGGCATGAAAAGGCTAAATGAAATATGTTCTTTTTATACATATGTTTCTAAAGCACTTCCCTAAGTTTCAATTTTTGAAAGATACGAGGATAAACAAAAATACCAACCAATTGAAAGGATAAATTCAATTGAAAATATTTGATTCATCAATTATTATAGACGATACTAATAAAAATCGAGTAACATAAGTAAGAAATCAATTAATCATCTGTGACATTTACCCATCCCACGCTTTTGAATCAATAGATTCATCGGTCAACTCTTGAGTTGACTGAACTAATATATGTATATAACTAACTATATGTATATATAGAATATTAGAAATTATAAATAAAGTAATAATAAGAACGTTTTTTATAACTTCATTCACAAAATGAAACTCTCTTTGAATCACTCTGGAATAAAATTGGAAAATAAGTTTGATTGTTTTTTATTGTATCGAAATATCGAATCCATTTTTTTTTTTCGAACGACACTTCTAATGCACTTTTTTTTTTTACTTTAAAGCGAACTCAGTAGTAGTTCATTCACATAATCTCGCGATTGAAAAGAAAAAAGTATCGCACGATAAGATCAATCGAAACTGGGTTTTACATTTTATCTTTCCATATTACAAAGACCCATCTTTGTAATTAGGTCACGAAGGACCCCCTTGGGGGGCTAATAGAATAATGCGTGCATCACGAATATTTATTGTTTTTTATTTATTCGTTGTTCCTCTTTCTTTCTTCGTTGTTCCTCTTTCTTTCATTGAATCTACTATTGTTACTTGTTACTGGGTGGCCAACCAATTCCTAAAAAAAAAAAAAGATTCCAACAAAAAACATCTTATACAACCACAAAACGTATGTTTTTAGATGTAACGTCTAATTGAATCGTAAGAATATGAGAATCTCCTTCATAAATTATTGGAAACCAACCTGTCGAATTCACATTTTACTTGATCTTCAGTAGAAACTGAAGAAAATCCTTATACTACAGGAATTTGAGGAATTTTATATTAAATGGTACAAAATTCTACATCGACAAGCAACAAGAAAAGAAGAAAGAAATTATCTAACACTTCATTTCGATATTGATTGTGAAATTGCATTGCTGTGTCAGAAGAAGGATAGCTATACTGATTCGGTATACTCTAAAAACACCCTTGGTACAATATTGACGATCTCACAAAGATTGGTTTCAGTAAATTTCCATTTACTGATTTAATCTTTTACGGAATCGGCCCCCCCTGACTGTACAAGAATATGCGGAGCTCAACATGTCTGGAAGCACAGGAGAACGTTCTTTTGCGGATATTATTACCAGTATTCGATACTGGGTCATTCATAGCATTACTATACCTTCCTTATTTATTGCGGGT